CAGTAACTAAAAGAAGAGAAAAAGCTTTGATTGTATCACTTAAGTTATAGAGAAATTCCTGAATCCAAGAATTAAGAATGAAAAGTTCTTCATTACCAAGAAAAAAATAACAACTTACAATAGCGAAACAGATTAGATTTGTCGAGAAATGCAAAATGATATGAAAATGAGATTCATTGTGTCTTTTGACCAATTGTATTGTTTCCTTGTGCATTTCTATACGAAGCCTTTGTATATGTGTTTTCGAGTACTCCTTTATCATCTCGTCCAACAGGAAGAGTTCTTCTAATTCCATAAATTGTTCTAGAACATTTTTCTCTTGAATATCATTCAAAAGTATTTCGTAATGCCTGGCATTCCACCAATTAAGAACCTAAGTGTCTAGACACTTATTAAATGAGAGAGAAACCCACAGATATGGGAGGGAAACCAATGCTTTGTTTTTTTTTTTTTTTTTTTCATTCTGTATCTGTGATGCGAATTGTTAATGAACCTGTTTCATTCGTCGATTCTATCTGAGATTTCTATGAAGCACCGGTTGACTAACAAGAATAAGGTATCGAACTTATGGATCTTTTCCTCTTTTTGTTTTTGTATAATAATTGAGTCTATAGGGTATCCATTCAATAAAAAGAGAAATTCTGTGTTACGAAAACAAAAGAAATGCCTGGACGCCATGCGTGTACCTATACAAAAGAGTTTTTGTGTACAATAAGATATTTTATTGGTTATATTCTATTTTCTTCTAATTGTTCCATATACCTCCTGCTGCCTCAACGTAACGGGGAAAGAAAATATAGCATCTTTTGTTGGAATGAACATTTTGAAGAAGCTTGAATTATCTTAAAAAGATCATGAGTAAGTCCCTTTTCTCATGCTGAGATTTCTTTTCAGTCCATTTCAAAATACTTCAATCGGTACGCGCAAGAAATAGGCCAATTCAGCAGCTTTTTGTTCAATTTCTCGTGGAGTCAAATTCTCATCAGTACGAGTCAAGGGAATGACTCCTTGGCCCCTTATTTCCATATAAAGGACACGACGAGGAAAAAGACCCTCTCTCGCCTCCATTCGTATTGATTGGATATCTTTCAGAAAGAAACGAAGAAAAATGCGACGATTTCTTCCAGGAAATCCCCAACGAAAAAGGCACATTATCTTTTTTTTTCTATCAAATTGGTCATAACCACTACCTACATTCCATAAAATCGTGCACCACAAATAAGAACTAATGAATAGGCCTGCGATCCCATAGAAAGACATCACGATCCCTTGTGGGAAAAAAAGAATTTGCTGAGACGGAAAGACAGATAGAAGATTTCTACCAAGATAACTGGAAGTTCCAACTACTAAGAATCCTAGTGAACCTAAAAAAAGGATACAGGCCCAGCAAAAATTACTTATTTTTTGAGACCCCGGTATAAGTTCTATCCATATATGTTCTGATCGCCAGTTCATACTATACTAGATCCAGTTGCAATTAACTTTTCTTACTTGATCCCGAAGTAACTTTCATCAACTAGCAGTATTCGTACGCAAATCGTTAGGAAGAATTGGTTAGATACATTGATTTTCTATTTCAAAGATTTTCAAAATATATAACAACTCTTCCGTTTGTTTTTTGAAAAGGCCGCATATTCCATTCAAAAAGTATCTGTATGAGGATCCAGGGGTTTTGACGATATTGGGTCCCATCGTATTTAGACAATCCTATTTCTTTGGACATAAAGAGATAAAGAAGCCATTGCAATAGCCGGAAATACTAGGCCCACTAGAGGAACAAAAATAGAGGGAAAGTTCAAATTTATCATAAAATGGATGCCTTGATTTCATATTTGTACCTATTCTCATTATAAATCTATCTTATGATAAGTCTATCTATTAGATAAAATAGGAAATAGTTAAAGTGCAAAGAATGTAGAATATACCTATTCCTCTTTCTACACAAATATGTATAAGAATCCGCTTTCAAAAATTGTATTATTCTTCTCCCATCCTTATCTTCTTTCTCTCTTTTCTTTCTTTTTAGTTCAAAATTTTACCTATTTTTCGTTGTTCTATATCTTAATATGTCAAAAGGACGGAGGAAATTCTTTGTATTTCCCGTATTTCTCGGAAGGATAAAGAAACTCTTTTTTCTGTAGAAAAAAAAAGGGATCCGGGGCAAAAAGTAATTCTGACTCTTATTACACTTCTAATTGATGTTTCCAAAGAAAACACCATCTTCTAAAAAGAATTGAACCTAGTGCCATACTTCCTTTTTTAATCTGAATTAAAGGGAAGGAAACCGTGTAGCTGAAATAACTCATTCAGAACACTTTTTAAAGGATTACGTGGTACGATTGGGTCGAATAAGCCCTTATGGAATGAATACTCAGCCGCTTGTGAACCCTCGGGTATTGTCTTTTTCAATGTTTGTTCAATTACTCTTTTCCCCGCAAACGCAATGTAAGCATTAGGTTCAGCAATAATGATATCTCCCAACATACCAAAACTCGCTGTA